GTTAATGTAGCTTAAGCAAAAAGCGAAGCACTGAAAATGCTTAGATGAGTATCAAATACTCCATAAACACAAAGGTTTGGTCCTGGCCTTTCTATTAGCTCTTAGTAAGATTACACATGCAAGTATCAGCACTCCGGTGAGAATGCCCTCTAAATCGTCAACGATAAAAAGGAGCAGGTATCAAGCACACTACTATAGTAGCTCACGACGCCTTGCCAAGCCACACCCCCACGGGATACAGCAGTGATAAAAATTAAGCCATGAACGAAAGTTTGACTAAGCTATACTAATATAGGGTTGGTAAATCTCGTGCCAGCCACCGCGGTCATACGATTAACCCAAGTTAATAGATATACGGCGTAAAACGTGTTAAAGCAATCACATACAATAAAGTTGAATCTAGGCTACGATGTAAAATGCCCCAGCCAAGACAAAGATAAACAACGAAAGTGACTTTAGAATGACCCTGCAACACGATAGCTAAGACACAAACTGGGATTAGATACCCCACTATGCTTAGCCCTAAACCTAAGTAGTAAAATAACAATACTACTCGCCAGAGAACTACTGGCAACAGCTTAAAACTCAAAGGACTTGGCGGTGCTTTATATCCCTCTAGAGGAGCCTGTTCTGTAATCGATAAACCCCGATAAACCTCACCAACTCTTGCTAATACAGCCTATATACCGCCATCTTCAGCAAACCCTAAAAAGGAACCATAGTAAGCAAAACCATGGAGCATAAAAACGTTAGGTCAAGGTGTAGCCCATGAGTTGGAAAGAAATGGGCTACATTTTCTAACATAGAATATTATACGAAAATTTTCGTGAAACCGAAAATGGAAGGAGGATTTAGTAGTAAACTAAGAATAGAGAGCTTAGTTGAATTAGGCCATGAAGCACGCACACACCGCCCGTCACCCTCCTCAAGTACCAAAATGTAACCAACTACCTAAACATACGCATAAACATATTAGAGGAGACAAGTCGTAACAAGGTAAGCGTACTGGAAAGTGCGCTTGGACAAATCAAAGTGTAGCTTATATAAAGCATCTGGCCTACACCCAGAAGATTCCATAAAACAGTGGCCACTTTGAACAAACACTAGCCCGACCTAAATTAAACTCAACTAATATTATTAAATAAACCAAAACATTTACCTTTAATTTAAAAGTATAGGAGATAGAAATTTTAATTGGCGCTATAGAGAAAGTACCGTAAGGGAAAGATGAAAGACACGTTCAAAGTAAAAAACAGCAAAGATTAACACTTGTACCTTTTGCATAATGATTTAACCAGAAAAACTTGACAAAGAGAACTTAAGCCAAATAACCCGAAACCAGACGAGCTACCCAAAAACAGCTAAAGAGCAAACTCATCTATGTGGCAAAATAGTGAGAAGATTTTTGGGTAGCGGTGAAAAGCCTATCGAGCCTGGTGATAGCTGGTTGTCCAGAACAGAATTTAAGTTCAACTTTAAGTCTTGCCTAAAAGACTTCCAACTCAAATGCAGACTTAAAATATAATCTAAAAGGGTACAGCCTTTTAGAAACAGGATACAACCTTTAGTAGAGGGTAAGTACAACAAATTCCCATAGTTGGCCTAGAAGCAGCCACCAATTAAGAAAGCGTTCAAGCTCGACGACTCAATAACCTTAATCCATACAACTACTAACTAACCCCTACCCTAATACTGGACTATTCTATAAGTCTATAGAAGAAATACTGTTAATATGAGTAACAAGAACTATGATTCTCCCTGCACAAGCTTATATCAGAACGGATATCCACTGATAATTAACAGCAAAATATACCAACTCAACAACTAAAACATATATTAAATTAACTGTTAACCCAACACAGGAGTGCTACAAGGGAAAGATTAAAAGAAGTAAAAGGAACTCGGCAAACACAAACCCCGCCTGTTTACCAAAAACATCACCTCTAGCATTACAATTATTAGAGGCACTGCCTGCCCAGTGACATCTGTTAAACGGCCGCGGTATCCTGACCGTGCAAAGGTAGCATAATCATTTGTTCTCTAAATAAGGACTTGTATGAATGGCCACACGAGGGTTTTACTGTCTCTTACTTCCAATCAGTGAAATTGACCTTCCCGTGAAGAGGCGGGAATACCTAAATAAGACGAGAAGACCCTGTGGAGCTTTAATTAATCAGTCCATAAATAAAACACAACATCCAAGGAGACAAAACACTTTTAAACGGACTGACAATTTAGGTTGGGGTGACCTCGGAACACAAAACAACTTCCGAGTGATAAAAGTCCAGACCAACAAGTCTAAACACTTTATCATTTATTGATCCAATTCTTTTTTGATCAACGGAACAAGTTACCCCAGGGATAACAGCGCAATCCTATTTGAGAGTCCCTATCGATAATAGGGTTTACGACCTCGATGTTGGATCAGGACATCCTAATGGTGCAGCCGCTATTAATGGTTCGTTTGTTCAACGATTAAAGTCCTACGTGATCTGAGTTCAGACCGGAGCAATCCAGGTCGGTTTCTATCTATTCTGCGTTCCTCCCAGTACGAAAGGACAAGAGAAACGAGGCCAACTTGTCACAAGCGCCTTAAAACCCAATAGATGAATATTATCTCAATCTAGCAGTCACACTCAATAAGCCTTAGAATAAGGTTATCGTTAGGATGGCAGAGCCCGGTAATTGCGTAAAACTTAAGCTTTTATACCCAGAGGTTCAACTCCTCTTCCTAACAAAATGTTCTTAATTAATCTCCTAACAGTAATTGTCCCTATCATACTAGCAGTAGCCTTTCTGACACTCATTGAACGAAAAGTATTAGGCTACATACAACTCCGCAAGGGCCCTAATGTCGTAGGCCCTTACGGTCTTCTCCAACCCCTAGCAGATGCCCTAAAACTATTCATCAAAGAACCCCTCCGACCTTTAACATCTTCCCCATCCATATTCCTCCTGGCCCCTATTTTAGCCCTCACACTAGCCCTAACCATGTGAATCCCCTTACCAATACCTTACCCTTTAATCAACATAAACCTAGCCGTACTGTTTATACTAGCCATATCCAGCCTAGCTGTCTACTCTATCTTATGATCAGGCTGAGCATCAAACTCAAAATACGCACTAATCGGGGCCCTACGAGCAGTAGCACAGACCATCTCATACGAAGTAACACTAGCAATCATCCTCATGTCAGTACTATTATTCAGCGGGTCATTCTCCTTATCCAACTTAATCATTACCCAAGAACATATATGATTACTAATATCATCATGACCACTAGCCATAATATGATTCATCTCAACACTAGCAGAAACCAACCGGGCCCCTTTCGATCTAACAGAAGGTGAGTCAGAACTAGTATCCGGATTCAATGTAGAATACGCGGGAGGACCATTCGCCCTATTTTTTATAGCCGAATACGCTAACATTATTATAATAAATACATTAACAGCAATCCTATTCCTAGGAGCATTCCACACACCCTCAGTACCCGAACTATACTCTACAAACCTAATTATCAAATCCCTGGCATTAACAGTAACTTTCCTATGAATCCGAGCTTCCTACCCACGATTCCGATACGACCAACTCATACACTTACTATGAAAAAACTTCCTCCCCTTAACCCTAGCTCTATGTATATGACATGTAGCAATCCCCATCATAACAGCAAGCATCCCACCACAAACATAAGAAATATGTCTGACAAAAGAGTTACTTTGATAGAGTAAATAATAGAGGTGAAAACCCTCTTATTTCTAGAATAATAGGAATCGAACCTACTCCTAAGAATCCAAAAATCTTAGTGCTACCACAATTACACCATATTCTAAGTAAGGTCAGCTAAATAAGCTATCGGGCCCATACCCCGAAAATGTTGGTTCACATCCTTCCCGTACTAATAAACCCCCTAATTTTCTTCACCATCACACTCACAATTATCCTAGGAACAATAATCGTCACAATAAGCTCACACTGACTAATAATCTGAATCGGATTCGAGATAAACATACTAGCTATCGTCCCAATATTATTAAAAAAATACAACCCCCGATCCATAGAAGCATCCACCAAATACTTTCTAACACAAGCCACCGCATCAATACTACTAATACTAGCCATCACAATTAACCTAGTACAATCAGGCCAATGATCTATTACCAAACCCTTAAACCCCACCACATCCATTATTATAACATTAGCCATAGCAATAAAACTAGGCCTTTGCCCCTTCCACTTCTGAGTGCCAGAAGTCACACAAGGAATCCAACTAACATCAGGTCTAATTCTACTAACCTGACAAAAACTAGCCCCCATGTCAATCCTATACCAAATATCACCCGTAATCAACCCAGATATACTATTCACTATATCCATCCTATCAATCGCCGTAGGTGGATGAGGAGGACTAAACCAAACCCAACTACGAAAAATCATAGCCTACTCATCCATCGCCCACATAGGTTGAATAACAGCTATCATAACATACAATCCATCAATAGCCCTACTAAACCTAGTAATCTACATTTTACTAACAACCACAACATTTATATTATTCATAACAAACTCATCCACTACAACACTATCCTTATCTAACGCATGAAACAAAACACCCTTACTCACCACCGCCATCCTAGCCACCATACTATCACTTGGAGGCCTCCCCCCACTATCAGGATTCCTACCAAAATGAATAATTATCCAAGAATTAACCAAAAACGACAATATCATTGCACCAACCGTTATAGCCATTACAGCACTACTGAACCTATATTTCTATATACGACTAACATACTCAACATCCCTAACAATATTTCCATCACTAAACAACATAAAAATCAAATGACAATATAACCCAACCAAACAATCAATAACAATACTACCTCCCCTAATCATCCTATCAACCATAATCCTACCACTCTCGCCTCTATTTACACTACTAGAATAGGAGCTTAGGTTAATTATCAGACCAAGGGCCTTCAAAGCCCTAAGTAAATGCTACTCATTTAGCTCCTGACTATAAGGACTGCAAGACTTACCCTGCATCAATTGAACGCAAATCAACCACTTTTATTAAGCTAAGCCCTTACTAGATTGGTGGGCTCCAACCCCACGAAACTTTAGTTAACAGCTAAACACCCTAATCAACTGGCTTCAATCTACTTCTCCCGCTGTGAGAAAAAAAAAGCGGGAGAAGCTCCGGCAGGATTGAAGCTGCTTCTCTGAATTTGCAATTCAGCGTGCTCACACACTGCAGAGCTTGGTAAAAAGAGGACTCAAACCTCTGTATTTAGATTTACAGTCTAATGCTTACTCAGCCATTTTACCTATGTTCATAAACCGTTGACTCTTCTCAACAAACCACAAAGACATTGGCACTCTATATATACTATTCGGCGCCTGAGCTGGAATAGTGGGGACTGCCTTAAGCCTGCTAATCCGAGCAGAACTAGGCCAGCCGGGAGCCCTTTTAGGAGACGACCAAATCTATAACGTCATTGTAACAGCCCACGCATTCGTCATAATTTTCTTCATAGTAATGCCTATCATAATCGGAGGGTTCGGAAACTGATTAATTCCACTAATAATTGGAGCACCAGACATGGCATTTCCTCGAATGAACAACATGAGCTTCTGACTGCTACCACCATCATTCCTACTTCTATTAGCCTCATCAACAGTAGAAGCAGGAGCAGGTACAGGATGGACAGTATATCCACCACTTGCCGGAAACCTAGCCCACGCTGGAGCTTCAGTAGACCTAGCAATCTTCTCTCTTCACCTTGCAGGTGTATCTTCCATTCTAGGAGCCATCAACTTCATTACAACTATTATTAATATAAAACCACCAGCCCTGTCCCAATACCAAACCCCCCTCTTCGTATGATCTGTACTAATTACAGCCGTCTTACTTCTATTATCCCTACCCGTTCTAGCTGCCGGAATCACAATACTATTAACAGACCGTAATCTCAACACCACCTTCTTTGACCCAGCAGGAGGGGGAGACCCAATCCTGTACCAACACTTATTCTGATTCTTTGGTCACCCAGAAGTATATATTCTTATTCTCCCAGGATTCGGAATGATTTCCCATATCGTAACCTACTACTCAGGCAAAAAAGAACCATTTGGCTATATAGGAATGGTATGAGCCATAATATCAATTGGCTTCCTAGGCTTCATCGTATGAGCCCACCACATATTTACAGTAGGACTTGACGTAGACACACGAGCCTATTTTACATCAGCAACTATAATTATCGCTATCCCAACAGGAGTAAAAGTATTCAGCTGACTAGCCACTTTGCACGGAGGTAATATTAAATGATCTCCCGCAATACTGTGAGCCCTAGGATTTATTTTCCTCTTTACAGTAGGAGGACTCACTGGAATCGTACTAGCCAACTCCTCCCTTGATATTGTTCTCCACGATACCTATTACGTAGTAGCACACTTCCACTATGTACTATCAATGGGCGCCGTATTTGCCATTATGGGAGGATTCGTTCACTGATTTCCACTATTCACAGGCTACACACTAAACTCAACCTGAGCCAAAATTCACTTCCTCATTATATTCGTAGGCGTAAACATAACATTCTTCCCTCAACATTTCCTCGGTCTATCAGGAATGCCACGACGATACTCAGATTACCCAGACGCATACACTACATGAAACACAGTATCCTCAATAGGATCATTCATCTCACTCACAGCAGTCATCCTCATAATCTTTATAATCTGAGAAGCATTCGCCTCAAAACGAGAGGTATCAACCGTAGAGCTATCATACATAAATTTAGAATGACTTCACGGATGTCCGCCACCATATCACACATTTGAAGAACCCACATATGTAAACCCAAAATAAGAAAGGAAGGATTCGAACCCCCTGTTATTGGTTTCAAGCCAACACCATAACCTTTATGTCTTTCTCCACTAGCAGAGGTATTAGTAAAAATTACATAACTTTGTCAAAGTTAAATTATAGGTTCAAACCCTATATACCTCTATGGCATACCCTTTCCAACTAGGCTTTCAGGACGCATCCTCTCCTATTATAGAAGAACTCCTTCATTTCCATGACCATGCATTAATGATTGTATTCCTAATTAGCTCACTAGTCCTATACCTCATCTCAGTAATACTTACAACCCGCCTGACCCACACCAGCACTATAGACGCGCAAGAGGTAGAGACTATTTGAACTATTCTCCCTGCAATTATTCTTATTATAATCGCACTGCCATCACTTCGAATCCTATATATAATAGACGAAATCAACAACCCCTACCTAACCGTGAAGACAATGGGCCACCAGTGATACTGAAGTTACGAATACACAGACTACGAAGACCTAACATTCGACTCCTACATAGTGCCAACACAAGACTTAAAACCAGGAGAACTCCGCCTACTAGAAGTAGACAACCGAGTCGTACTACCAATGGAATTAACTATCCGCATATTAATCTCATCCGAAGACGTCTTACACTCCTGAGCAGTCCCATCACTAGGACTAAAAACAGACGCAATCCCCGGACGCCTAAATCAAACAACCCTACTATCTTCACGACCTGGCCTATTTTATGGTCAATGCTCTGAAATTTGCGGATCCAACCATAGCTTCATGCCCATCGTCCTAGAATTAGTCCCACTTAAATATTTCGAAAAATGATCCTCGTCCATACTTTAAACTCATTGAGAAGCTAACAACATAAGCATTAACCTTTTAAGTTAAAGACTGGGAGTACAAACCTCCCCTCAATGAAATGCCACAACTAGACACATCCACATGATTTATTACCATTCTATCCATAATCCTCACATTATTCATTATAATACAGATCAAAATCTCAAAACACACTTTCTATAACAACCCAGAACCCGTAGTTACCAAAACTACAAAACACCTAACTCCCTGAGAAACCAAATGAACGAAAATTTATTCTCCTCTTTCATTACCCCTACACTAATAGGACTACCTATTGTAATCTTAATTATTATATTCCCAAGTATACTATTCCCACCCACTAACCGACTAATTAACAATCGGTTAATTGCAATACAACAATGACTACTACACCTAACGTCCAAACAGATAATAGCAATTCATAACAACATAGGACAAAAATGATCATTAATACTTATATCATTAATCCTATTCATCGGATCAACAAACCTCTTAGGCCTATTACCCCACTCCTTCACACCAACAACCCAACTATCTATAAACCTAGGCATAGCAATCCCACTATGAGCCGGAACAGTGGCCTTAGGCTTTCGATATAAAACAAAAGCATCCCTAGCCCACTTTCTACCCCAAGGAACACCGCTCCCACTAATCCCTATACTAATTATCATTGAAACCATCAGTCTATTTATTCAACCTATGGCTTTAGCTGTACGACTAACCGCAAACATTACAGCCGGACACTTACTAATCCACCTCATCGGAGGAGCTACCCTAGCCCTACTAAATATTAGCACAGCAACAGCCCTTATTACATTTATTATCCTAATCTTACTAACTATCCTTGAATTCGCGGTAGCACTAATTCAAGCATACGTATTCACTTTACTAGTAAGCTTATACTTACATGACAACACTTAATGACCCACCAAACACACGCATATCACATAGTAAACCCAAGTCCATGACCACTCACAGGAGCCCTTTCAGCCCTACTATTAACATCCGGACTGGCAATATGATTCCACTTCAATTCAACCATTCTCCTATCACTAGGCCTACTAACCAACTCACTAACCATATACCAGTGATGACGAGATATTGTCCGAGAAAGCACATTCCAAGGACACCATACACCTATTGTTCAAAAAGGCCTGCGATACGGAATAATCCTCTTCATCCTATCCGAAGTATTCTTCTTTATCGGATTTTTCTGAGCATTTTACCACTCAAGTCTAGCCCCTACCCCAGAACTAGGAGGCTGCTGACCCCCTACCGGAATTAATCCCCTAAACCCCTTGGAAGTTCCCCTACTTAACACATCAGTTCTCCTGGCATCAGGCATCTCAATCACATGAGCACATCACAGTCTGATAGAAGGAAATCGCAAACACATACTCCAGGCCCTATTCATTACCATCCTCCTAGGTGGTTACTTTACCCTCCTTCAAGCCTCAGAATACTACGAAACACCATTCACAATCGCCGATGGGATTTACGGATCCACTTTCTTTATGGCCACCGGATTCCATGGCCTCCATGTAATTATTGGATCAACATTCCTCCTCGTATGCTTTCTACGACAACTAAAATTCCACTTTACCTCTAAACACCATTTCGGTTTTGAAGCCGCCGCTTGATACTGACATTTCGTAGACGTAGTCTGATTATTCCTGTACGTTTCCATCTATTGATGAGGCTCATACCCTTTTAGTATAAACAGTACAATTGACTTCCAATCAATTAGCTTCGGTAAACTCCGAAAAAGAGTAATAAACCTAATAGTAACATTACTTATCAACACCCTACTGGCATCACTCCTAGTACTAATTGCCTTCTGAATACCACAAACAAACCCCTACGCCGAAAAATCAAGCCCTTATGAATGTGGTTTTGACCCCATAGGATCTGCCCGCATCCCTTTTTCCATAAAATTTTTCCTAGTAGCAATCACCTTCCTACTATTTGATTTAGAAATCGCCCTACTTCTACCCCTACCATGAGCCTCCCAAACATACAACCTAACAACTATACTTATCATATCGCTTACACTAATCTCTCTACTAGCCATCAGCCTTATCTACGAATGATCACATAAAGGACTAGAATGAGCCGAATAAATGATAATTAGTTTAACAAAAACAAATGATTTCGACTCATTAGATTATGAAAATTCTCATAATTATCAAGTGGCCCTGATCTACACAAACATAATAATAGCATTTATGACATCGCTTTTAGGCTTATTAATATATCGATCCCACCTAATATCCTCCCTTCTATGCCTAGAAGGTATAATACTATCCCTCTTCGTGACCATAGCAGTAGCTATCCTAAGCTCCAACCTAACTCTAGCCAGTATAATTCCAATCATTATACTAGTATTCGCAGCCTGTGAGGCTGCCCTGGGACTCTCACTGCTGGTTATAGTCTCCAATACATACGGCGTAGACCACGTACAAAACTTAAACCTGTTAAAATGCTAAAAATTATTATACCAACAACCATACTTATCCCCCTTATCTGACTATCCAAAAACAAAATAGTATGAATCAACACCACAGCCCATAGCTTAATGATTACCCTACTTAGCTTGCCCCTACTAAATCAATTCAACGACACCAGCCTAAATCTCTCCATCACATATTTCTCAGACTCCTTGTCCACCCCACTCATTATATTAACCATATGACTCCTACCCCTAACTATCATCGCTAGCCAATTCCACCTAGCCAAAGAATCAACCACACGAAAAAAACTATACATAACAATACTAGTTATACTACAAATTTTCCTTATTATAACATTCACAGCTACCGAACTTATCCTATTTTACATTCTATTCGAAGCAACCTTAGTACCAACCCTAATTATCATCACCCGATGAGGAGGCCAGACTGAACGACTAAACGCCGGACTGTACTTTTTATTCTATACCCTAGTAGGATCCTTACCTCTCCTAGTCGCACTAATCTACCTACAAAATATCATAGGATCCCTAAACATTTTACTCACCCAACTTATATCAAAACCCCTAACAGAATCATGAGGTAACTCCTTATTGTGACTTGCATGTATAATAGCTTTTATAGTGAAAATACCCCTATACGGACTCCACCTATGATTACCCAAAGCACACGTGGAAGCCCCAATCGCTGGTTCCATAGTCCTCGCAGCCGTACTATTAAAACTCGGGGGATATGGCATACTACGAATTACCACTATACTCAACCCAACAACCAACTTTATAGCCTACCCATTCTTAATACTATCCTTGTGAGGCATAATCATAACAAGCTCAATCTGTTTACGCCAAACAGACTTAAAATCACTAATTGCATACTCATCAGTTAGTCACATGGCCCTCGTAATCGTAGCCGTTCTCATCCAAACCCCATGAAGCTACATAGGAGCAACAGCCCTCATAATCGCACACGGCTTAACATCCTCCGTACTATTCTGCCTAGCTAACTCCAACTACGAGCGCATCCATAGCCGAACAATAATCCTGGCTCGAGGACTTCAAACCCTACTACCACTTATAGCCGCATGATGACTACTAGCAAGCCTAACCAACCTAGCTCTTCCCCCATCTATTAACCTGATCGGAGAACTATTCGTGGTAATATCATCATTTTCATGATCCTCTATTTCAATTGTCCTAATAGGAATTAACATTATCATTACCGCCCTGTACTCCCTCTACATACTTATCACGACACAACGAGGAAAACCAACACATCACATCAATAACCTTACACCATCGTACACCCGAGAACATACCCTTATAACAATGCATCTCCTACCCCTACTACTCCTATCTATCAATCCCAAAATCATCATAGGCACCCTGTACTGTAAACATAGTTTAATAAAAACACTGGATTGTGAATCCAGAAATAGAGACTAAAACCCCTTGTTTACCGAAAAAGTTTGCAAGAACTGCTAATTCATGCCCCCGTGTATAAAAACACGGCTTTTTCTAGCTTTTAAAGGATGGTAGTTATCCGTTGGTCTTAGGAACCAAAAAATTGGTGCAACTCCAAATAAAAGCAATTAACATATTCACCTCATTCTTATTACTATCACTACTGATCCTAATAATGCCAGTAATAATATCAAATTTCACCTCGTATACTAAAAAATCTTACCCAAACTATGTAAAAACTACAATCGCCTACGCCTTTACAATTAGCCTAATCCCCACAATCACATTTATACAGTCTGGCCAAGAATTAATTATCTCAAACTGGCACTGAATATCTATTCAAACTCTAAAACTAAGTCTAAGCTTTAAGTTCGACTACTTCTCCATAATCTTCATGCCAGTAGCACTATTCGTCACATGATCCATCATAGAATTTTCAATATGATATATACACTCAGATCCCTATATTAACCGATTCTTCAAATACTTACTTATATTCCTCATCTCAATAATAATCCTAGTGACAGCAAACAATCTATTCCAACTTTTTATCGGATGAGAAGGCGTAGGAATTATATCTTTTCTTCTCATCGGTTGATGATACGGACGAACAGACGCCAACACAGCAGCACTACAAGCCATCCTATACAACCGAATCGGAGATGTAGGCTTCATCATAGCTATAGCCTGATTCTTATTTAACCACAACACCTGAGAACTTCAACAAATCTTTTCCCTAAACTTAACCAACACCAACATCCCACTAGCCGGTTTACTACTAGCGGCAACAGGAAAATCAGCCCAATTCGGACTCCACCCTTGACTCCCATCCGCCATAGAAGGACCAACACCCGTATCAGCCCTACTCCACTCCAGCACTATAGTAGTAGCAGGCATCTTCCTACTAATCCGCTTCCACCCACTAACAGAAAATAACGAACTCATCCAAACCTCTATACTATGCCTAGGTGCAATCACCACACTATTCACAGCCATCTGTGCCCTAACCCAAAACGATATTAAAAAAATCATCGCTTTCTCAACATCCAGCCAACTAGGACTAATAATAGTTACAGTTGGCATCAACCAGCCCCACCTAGCCTTCCTACACATCTGCACCCACGCATTCTTCAAGGCCATACTATTTATATGCTCCGGATCTATTATCCACAGCCTAAATGACGAACAAGATATCCGCAAAATAGGAGGACTTTACAAAACACTACCTTTCACTTCCACTGCACTTATTACAGGAAGCCTAGCCCTGACAGGAACACCATTCCTCACAGGATTCTACTCAAAAGACCTTATTATCGAATCAATCAACACCTCTTACACCAACGCCTGAGCCCTAATACTCACCTTACTAGCCACTTCCCTCACCGCAGTATACAGCACACGAATCATTTACTTTGCTATCATAGGACAACCACGATACCCAACCACCATTATCATCAACGAAAATAACCCCTTATTAATAAACCCAATCAAACGGCTACTTATTGGAAGCATCTTTGCAGGATTCGTCATATCAAATCTCATCCCCCCTATAACAACCCCACAAATAACAATACCCACTTACCTAAAAATAACAGCCCTACTTATTACCCTACTAGGATTTACCGTAGCCTTAGAACTCAACCTAGCAACTCAAAACCTAAAACACAAAACCCCATCCAAATACTTCACATTTTCAAACCTCCTAGGCTACTTCCCAACCATTATCCACCGACTCCAACCACTAGTAAACCTCCTTACCAGTCAAAAAGTGGCCTCCACAATCCTCGACCTAACCTGGCTTGAACACACGCTCCCTAAATCAATCTCCCTATTCCAAGCAAAATCCTCAACCACAATCGCAGACCAAAAAGGCCAAATTAAACTTTACTTCATATCTTTCCTAATCACACTAATACTAGCCATAAGTACATTTCACCTAACCTAACCCCCTCCCCGAGTAACTTCCATAATCACAACAACACCAACAAACAGAGACCACCCAGTAATAATTACTAACCACGCACCATAACTATACAAAGAAGATACACCAACAGCCTCCTTACTAACAAATCCAAAGTCCCCAGAATCATAAACCACCCAATCTCCCACATCACTAGCCCCAAAAACAACTCCCTCTCCCCCTATAACATACCAAACTAATAACGCCTCCATAATAACACCAGCCAAAAAAACCCCCAAAACAACTTTATTTGAAACCCACACCTCCGGATATAACTCCGTAGCCATAGCCGTTGTATATCCAAATACCACTATTATACCACCTAAATAAATTAAAAACACCATCAAGCCCAAGAATGAACCACTAAAATTCATAACAATACCACACCCAATTCCACCACTAACAATTAAACATACTCCTCCATAAATCGGCGAAGGCTTAGAAGAAAACCCTAAAAACCCTAGCACAAACACAGTAGTCAAAATAAACACAATATATGTCATTATTCTCACGTGGGCTCTAACCACGACCGATGACATGAAAAACCACCGTTGTATTTCAACTACGAGAACCATAATGACCAACATCCGAAAATCACACCCACTATTCAAAATCATCAATAACGCATTAATTGATTTACCAGCCCCATCCAGCATTTCCTCATGATGAAATTTCGGCTCGCTCCTAGGAGTATGCCTAGCCATCCAAATCCTCACTGGACTATTTCTAGCTATACATTACACATCTGACACCTCAACAGCATTCCAATCCGTAACACATATTTGCCGAGACGTAAACTATGGTTGAATCCTACGCTACCTCCATGCCAACGGAGCTTCCATGTTCTTTATCTGCCTATTCCTGCACGTAGGACGTGGCCTATACTATGGATCATACACTTATATAGAAACCTGAAACGTAGGAATCCTACTTTTATTTGCTGTAATAGCCACAGCTTTCATGGGTTACGTATTACCATGAGGACAGATATCCTTCTGGGGAGCAACAGTCATCACAAACCTACTATCCGCAATCCCTTACATTGGCACAGACCTAGTAGAATGAATCTGAGGGGGGTTTTCTGTAGACAAAGCCACCCTGACACGATTCTTTGCTTTCCACTTCCTCCTTCCATTTATCATCTCAGCCCTAGTTATAGTCCACCTTCTATTCCTACACGAAACCGGATCAAACAACCCTACAGGAATCCCATCAGACATAGACATAATTCCATTCCACCCATACTACACAATCAAAGACATTCTAGGAATACTAGCAATACTACTAATCCTCATATCCTTAGTTCTATTCTCCCCAGACCTTTTAGGAGACCCAGACAATTACATCCCAGCTAACCCCCTAAACACTCCCCCTCATATCAAACCCGAATGATATTTCCTTTTCGCATACGCCATCCTACGATCTATCCCAAACAAACTAGGAGGAGTACTGGCCCTAGTACTATCAATCCTAATCCTAGCTCTCATACCCCTCCTACACACGTCAAAACAACGAAGCATAATATTCCGACCACTTAGCCAATGTATATTTTGACTATTAGTCGCAGACCTCATCACCCTTACATGAATTGGAGGACAACCAGTAGAACACCCCTTCATCATTATTGGTCAACTAGCATCCATCCTTTACTTCCTGATTATTCTAGTCCTAATGCCCCTTGTCAGTATTATGGAAAACCATCTCCTAAAATGAAGGTCTATGTAGTATATTAATTACACTGGTCTTGTAAACCAGAAAAGGGGAATAAGCATTTCCCCCAAAGACTCAAGGAAGAGACCTACAGTCCCACCATCAACACCCAAAGCTGATATTCTACTTAAACTATTCCTTGAATGCCTATGTAATTCGTGCATATTATTATCTACCCCATAACTATCTAGTACATACACTTATTATTCCACATTAATCATCTAACACATGAATATCCACCACCAATTAAAATTCTAACTCACCATAAGACATAAAATTCAACTCCACCCAAATCCATAACAACACGAATATTCTCAACCAAGAACCATCTAGAACGTACATAGCACATACTATCCTTAATCGTACATACCCCATCCAAGTCAAATCAGTCCTCGTCAACATGACTATCCACCTCCATCCGGTGTCTCATAATCTACCAACTCACGTGAAACCAGCAACCCTTGTGAAAAGTATCCCTCTTCTCGCCCCGGGCCCATCAATCGTGGGGGTTTCTAGATCTGGGGAGTAAACGACATCTGGTTCTTACTTCAGGGCCATCTCACCTAAAATCGCCCACTCATTCCCCTTAAATAAGACATCTCGATGGGTTAGTGACTAATCAGCCCATGCCCACACATAACTGTGCTGTCATGCCTCTGGTATTTTTTAATTTTTAGGGGTATGCTTGGACTCACCTATGGCCGTCAAAGGCCTCGTTACAGACAATTCAATTGAAGCTGGACTTATCTCTAATCTTTCATATCTCCCAAGGTAGAGCACCGGCGGCGCATGAACTCAATGGTCACAGGACATGAAATTAAGAACGCGGTAAGGGACATTCACGAGCATGGATGAAAATGTTATCTTTACATGACAATTGATATCATGTGTTCTAGGATTAATGGTAACAGGACATACGCATACGCATACGCATACGCATACGCATACGCATACGCATACGCATACGCATACGCATACGCATACGCATACGCATACGCATACACGTACACGTACACGTACACGTACACGTACACGTACACGTACACGTACACGTACACGTACACGTACACGTACACGTACACGTACACGTACACGTACACGTACACGTACACGTACACGTACACGTACACGTACACGTACACGTACACGTACACGTACACGTACACGTACACGCACACACCCAGACACCATCAGGTATTTTAAACAAACCCCCCCTACCCCCCGTTAAAGCATAACATCAGATTATAACAGCATATATACACATATTTATATATATATACCCTCATCTTCCAAACCCCAAAAACAAGACTTTAACAAACTGATTCAGCCTAGGCCAATCCTGACGCCAAAACATCAAACAGACAGCCTAAACTATACTTAACGGACATACCCCAACCGATACAAGCATGCTACTTTAATAAATTAATTTTCCTTAGACAGCTATCCCTCTAGATTTGAAACAAATTAAAAAAAAAACGC